TTTGTTTGGGAAGCAATAAGCCCCTTTGACATCTCTTCATCTGCAAAGAATTCTCGACGTGAAAACACAGAGACAGAGGGCTGATCTTTGAATAGGGAAAAGAATGGATCCGCAGGGTCCCAAATGAATTGGCTTGGTCGAAAAAAGCCTTGTTCTTTGGAAGATCTATCTCGTGTCTGGTACTGCATGGTTCCACTCTGCAAGAACTCCGAATCATTCTCTTGAAGCTCATCCTCTTTATGATAAATGATCCATTTGCCCCGAAATGACCCAGTCCAATAGGGAAATCCCAATTCAGTGGGCCTTTTGATACAATCAAATAGATTGCCACAAAGGCGCCATATTCTAGGAGCCCAAACTATGTGATTGAATAAATCCTCCTCTATCTGTTGCGGATCGAGGGCCCCTTCCCCTTCTTCAAACTCCGATTCGTATTTTTCATATAGAAATCCCTGATCAATGATAGAACAAGATCCATTTTGCATCATATCTAACTGATTCCTTGGTTCGGACCGAAGAAGTAATGTCACTCGATTATTATCAAACTGACTGCAAGATTTTTCTGTCCGTGAGGATCCCGCCAGAGCCAGAGCGCCTTCTACTTCTAATAGTAAGAATAGTAATAGGCCATGAACTAGATCAGAATCATTCTCAACGAATCCATAAGAAGTGATCCAATTTTTTTCATCGTGTCTGGATGAAGACCAAAGATCTTGAGCGACCGATCCGGCAGAACAACTCAAAAGATAAAGAAGTATCGTGAATTTCTTCATGCTCGTTCCAAGTTCGAAGTACCATTTGTACAAATAAGAATCCCCTACCTTACATGATTTCTTCTTCATATAGATAGATATAGGATCTATGGGGCAATTACTTAGAAGTACATTTTGTGTAACAGCCTTTCCTATCTGATAGAAAAGGATCCCATGATCCTGAACCGATCTTATCTGGGATCGAAAATCCCAAGTTTTTCTATGAAGAGCTGATCTAATTGTATTAGTTTCTATAATGGATTTCTTCTGTGTAATACTAATTGATAGGGCCTCATTGATAAGTGCTACAAGATCTCGCGCATTGGAACCCATGGTTATGGACCCGAATCCGTTAGTATGGAACATCTTCTTTTCCAAGTGAAATCCCCTAGTATATGAAAGAATGAAAAAGTGCTTTCGTTGTTGTGGAAGAAGAAGCCTTCGTATCTTAATGCATGTATTGAATTTATTCGGAGCTATTAGAGCGGGATCCACTTTTTGGGGAATATGAGTCGAAGCAAGAACAAGAATCTTTCCAGTGGAACATCTTTCACAATCCCTGGAGAGATAGTTCTCTAATAGACCGAGGGATAAGTAATTCGACTCATTCACATGCAGATCATGAATGTTTGGAATCCATATTATGCAAGGAGACATTGCTTTTGCTAATTCGAATTGAAGGGTTATATCAAATCGGTCTATTTTCGGCGTCATATACATAGTTAGCACATTCGTCATAGTTAGCAGCTCCGTATCAATATCAAGGTCATCATCACTATCATCAATATCGTCACTATCATCAATATCGATATCATCAAGAAGATAACCTTTAGGCTTGTCATCCAGGAACTTGTTCGGAAAGACCGTAATGAAAGGAACATAGGAGTTCGTCGCTAGGTATTTGACCAAACAGGATCGTCCAGTTCCTATAGAACCTATCACTAAAATACCTCTAGAAGGGGATAGGGCTAAGCGGAGCGAAAAGGGTTTTCCATGAGGAGATGGGGAAGGGGAATGAAAACTATCAGCCCCACACGAGGTTTGTGAATAAGTGATTGTCTGATAATGAGCAAGGAATATCCGTCTTTCTGCTAAACAGGATCTATTGAACTCATAATTCATTAGATCCTTTTGATGAATGTCAACTAAGTATCGTAAGGAAATTGATCCCGGTTGTTCAATCATTTGATAACCAGAGTCATTCTTTGTTAAATGATCACTATGAGTCAGACTCAATAGGATTTGATCAATCCTTTTTTCTGTCGTTAAGGTGGAGAACTGAACCAAGAATTCTCTTTCTTCATCATCAATCGAATCACTGTTCGCGACCCAGAATTCTATTTTCTCATCAATCCAATCACCGTTCACGTTTTTTCTTTTTCTTATCAATGAATAGATCTCTTTACTTGTACGACTTAGATGTCTCGTATTTCTCGAAAAAATGATTCGATTGATGGGATTTGGTATGAGATCGATGAGATTGATCTTCCAATATTTCTTCTTAGAACGGATTGATTTGACCCCATAAGCGGGACCACCACCCAATAGCATGTTGCCACCAGAAGCAGAACCCCGTATTTCTTCCAGAGAATCTCCTAATTGTTCCAGAACAACTAGAAAGAGATTCTTTAACCAGAAAGGATTCATTTCAGATGTAGGATACCTATCCAGAAGTTTTCGAGATTCCATCATGTATGATGGAATCATCAAAGATTTGATCTTTTCTAACTCTGTCTGTAACTCACTAGAGGCTCGGGAAACAAAGAGAAGATGTATACGAACGAGATATCCAGCAACAAGAAGAAGGAAAAAGATGGAATAGAGGAACTCCCGAGCATTTGTTGATCTCAGATGTGTCCGTATCAATGGAACGGGTGACTCATTATTTCGATGAATCGTTTCGTCGGACAGAAGAAGATTCTGTAAACATTGACTCGAAATCTCACTGATCAGAGTCCATTGTGGAAGAATATTCTGAGGAATTGGCCGTGATATATCTGATCCATGCATCATATCATGAAAAATGGATACAAATTTTTGACTACTACTCAGTATCGGCAATGGGTCTGAAAGAGTATCTAAAAGGGTGAAATTGAGATATTTGCACCCTGTCGAAGTAAGGAACCATGGCATATATGTTTGGAACAGATTCCATTTTGAGACACTATCTCGTTGAAAGGTTCTATACATCTGCCCTTTCTCAACGCATTTCTTTAGACAAAGACTCCGTTTTTTCCTCTTTCCGAATGGTAAATACTTCTCAGAACATGGAGTGTGAATCAAACCCATGTTTGAATTGAAACTGAGATACTGATGCAAGTTATTCCCTTCTGAATCAGATAGATTCATATCTGAAAGAGGCTGACAATAAGTTTTTTCCAAATTGACTATTTGTTCCTCTGTTAGAGGTGTTGAAGAAATGTCTGCGATCGAGTAAATAGCTCCACGAACGAATGGATCGGATCGAATTGGAAAATGGAAAGATTTGTACGATTTGTACAAGTTATACGCTTCATCACCACTTTGTGGGAAATCTTTAGGTATGAAGATGTCAGATACCTGCGACTCGATTGGTGAAATAGTCTCTCTCTCCAAAAAGAGATCTTTTTTTTTACCCACGCACAAAGAAAAGATTTTGTTGCGAATGGACAAGATATTGAGGAATTGTCCATATGTAAGATCATAATTATTGATACGGGTCTTTTCCACATCAAAGGGGAATCTTTTGTTACAATAGAACCAGAAGTGATGTGGATCATTCAAGAATCGAAGTCGATTTGCTTTATAAAAAGAAGATAGCAAAGAACTTCTATGAAATGGTTTCACGGGATTCAGCCAATTGTCTCGATCGTGGGATATCATTGAGAAATAGGAATCCGTGTTATCAAAGGATTTCCTGCGATTCTTTCTAGTATGGAATGAGTCAATCACCCGCTTTGGTCTCTTTTTGAACAAAAATGGTAATATTGTTCCTCCATTGATCAAGAATTTTGGTCTTTGGGAAGTATCATGATCATCCAATAAGAAGGGTTTCAATTTCTTCAAATGAACGATTTGAACACCTATGGATTCTAACAACTGATTGTAGAGTTGATCATTCGGACCTTTCAATTCATAGATGTGGATCTCGGACCTATGAATGGGGATATTCCCGATACTCACAAAGAAAAAGAGAAGTGACTTGGACAAAAAGAGAAGTGACTTGGACAAAAAGAAACGAAGTGGCTTATACAAATCTTCTTTGTCGATAGCCTCGGACCAATCAATCGAATATTGATTAATACGTAATCGATCGAACACTACTTGCACTACTTGAAAAGGATTCTTCTGTTCAGAAACGAAATGTTCCAAATGTTCCTGGAAATTCTTGCTCCCATTGGACCATTTGTATCTATATGCATCAGGATCCTGATTCATGGATCTCTCGGTTCGAGAAATAAGAGGATCAAACCATTTCTTCTGACTCTTTTTCAAATTCGATAAATGTTGGTTGATCGTATATTTCATTATAGTTATATGATTCAGAGTATCATTTCCTATCTGATCCCTTTGAATTCCATATTCGAAGTTGCGATCGGATCTATTCATTAAAAAGAATCGATTCGATACATTTCTTATGTACCCATAGGTGCTATATTGGATTTGAATCAGATTTCGGATCAATCTATATTGATTGACTGCCTCCATTATGTTGTTGCTAGCAAATACCGCTGTTTTTAGTTTGGGATCTTCCAACTCATTCCCGCAGTAGATCCGGACCAATTTTTTTCTGATCCTTCGAGAAAAAGATTCATTCTCCTCATAAAAAAGAGGAGGTAGAACCAATAAAGATTTCTTTTTCGATTCATCTCTGGAGTTGAATACCTCATTCAAGAATTTTTTTTGATCCAACCCGTAGGAATCAATAGAAAAGGCAAATCCCCTACGAAACACCAGATCCGGCTCGGTTATTGATAGAGTGAATAGATCCGCCATTTCTGGGAATCTCTCTTCTGATTCAAAAAAATCGTGGCGTAACGCGTATCCCCCTTTGTTCCGGTCATGGAATAGATGAAAGAAATCAAAAAATGGATTCTTGTTCAAGAATGAAATCTTATTGGAGCTGTCCATATCCGGTTCATCCTTCGGAACCAGATCCGGGATGTGATATGGTTCCGAAGGATGAATTGAGACGGTATCTTGTAAATACGTAATTATCTTGAATATATCAACCATTTCTTTATTTTCCGCTCGCCTGGAAGAGACAAAAGAAACATCTTGTTTTTTCTTCAACAATTTATGATCTCTAGTGGACCTCTCAGTAGGATTCGAACCCAGATGAAGTTCTGACCATCTGTCAGAGAAAAAAGAACGAATGGATCTTGTAGGATTCCCAAGAAATTCTTCGATTTCTTCCGGAAGCAGATGATTCTTCATCCGCTTCTCAGGTTCCGTGAATAGCCAGGACATGGAGGAAGATCCAAAAAGGCATTTCGGGAATCGATCTGATTCTATCTCTGTTCGTTCCGTTTGAAGAAAGGAAGGATCCCAAAGAATCGATCTCTCTTTTAGTTGCTGAATCTCTGTTTGATCGATCAATGTGTGATATTCTGAATTCTCATTTATAACGGAATCGAAATGATCTCTGGATTGATCAGAAGAAGATCCTTTCCATTGGCTAGAATCCGTTACTTGAACGAAAATAGACCTTGTGGAATCATATTGAATATTTGACAATACATTCCGTACCTTGCTAAAAAACCGATCCTTGTTTACCAACCACACATTGTCTAACCAAATCCAATTCTCTCTCGAGACGTTCCTCCAAAAATCCGATTCGTGCTGATTCTTCCCCCAACTAACGAAGAGATCTTGGCGGAATTGCCACATATGAAATTGAGCACAATTTTGCAAAGAAATACCCCACTTGTTTCTCGAGAAGAGATGGGAAACATGCTCAATATCATTGGATTGCATAGTTGCCCCAGCTCCTTGTTGTTTGAAGAAACTCTCCCCCTGAATTGGTCTTTTTTCACGAAAAGCAGACATGAGATAACAAATCAAGTCTTTCCCTAAGATTTTGAATAGCTGTCCCGAATTCAAGTTGATTATGTTTCGTTTCTTCCTCGGAGAAAGACGATCAAAAAATTCCCAATCATGGTCCTTGCGGATCGGATCATCCGTATAGGATAAAAAAAGAAACTCCAGATATTTGCTATCTTTCTCTTTGAATGAGATCTCAATTCCAGCTACGGTTTCCTTAGATATCTGACAACTAGAATCCCTATTTTTTCCGATCCGGTTCCTCCACCACCGCGAACCCCGGTTAGATTCAGGCATGATACGCTTTTTCTTTATTGGGATAACCCAAGTACTCTCTTGCGGATCCATGAAACAACTCTCAGAAATCTTTTTCCCTTTTGGAAGATACAGGAGCGAAACAATCAACCTATTTCTATTGGAAGACCAAAAAGATTCTTCCAATGTCTCCTTTCTGGGTCCAATGGAATTCATAGGTATAGGAAGAAGCCCCATCAAATAGAGATTTTTTCTTTCGACCATCTTTCGATTGTTAATACGAGATATAAGGACCACTACTACAAGCAGTACTACACCTTTGATCGTGAAATATCGATTGCTTGTTGCACCCTGTGAATCACGTGAAAGTAGGATACTCCAAATTCGGGGGTCAAAGAGTTTCATAAAACGTTCTTGGTGGAAAAAAATGTGAGTGAAAGATCCCACTGAATCGAATTTGATCCATGAATCTAAGAAATAGTGAGAATTCTTGATCTCTCTCAATATCTCTCTCAATTCGAATATCCAGGATTTGAATTGATGTCGTTTCATTGATTCCTCCTAAAGATTTCATTTCAATTGGAATTTGGTTATTCACGATGTACGATGATCCCTGTTAAGCATCCATGGCTGAATGGTTAAAGCGCCCAACTCATAATTGGCAAATTCGTAGGTTCAATTCCTGCTGGATGCACGCCAATGGGAACATTCAATAAGTCTATTGGAATTGGCTCTGTATCAATGGAATCTCATCATCCATACATAGCGAATTGGTATGGTATATTCATACCATAACATATGAACAGTAAGAACTATAATTCTTATCGATACTGGAACTCATAGGGAAGAAAATGGATTTATGGATGGAATCAAATATGCAGTATTTACAGAAAAAAGTATTCGGTTATTGGGGAACAATCAATATACTTCTAATGTCGAATCAGGATCAACTAGGACAGAAATAAAGCATTGGGTCGAACTCTTCTTTGGTGTCAAGGTAAGAGCTATGAATAGTCATCGACTCCCGGGAAAGGGTAAAAGGATGGGACCTATTATGGGACATACAATGCATTACAGACGTATGATCATTACGCTTCAACCGGGTTATTCTATTCCACCTCTTATAGAGAAAAGAACTTAAAGCAAAAGACTTAATAACACGGCAATACATTTATACAAAACTTCTACCCCGAGCACACGCAATGGAGCCGTAGACAGTCAAGTGAAATCCAATCCACGAAAGAATTTGATCTATGGACAGCATCGTTGTGGTAAAGGTCGTAATGCCAGAGGGATCATTACCGCAGGGCATAGAGGGGGAGGTCATAAGCGTCTATACCGTAAAATCGACTTTCGACGGAATGAAAAAGGGATATCTGGTAGAATCGTAACCATAGAATATGACCCTAATCGAAATGCATACATTTGTCTCATACACTATGGGGATGGTGAGAAGAGATATATTTTACATCCCAGAGGGGCTATAATTGGAGATACCATTGTTTCTGGTACAGAAGTTCCTATATCAATGGGAAATGCCCTACCTTTGAGTGCGGTTTGAACTATTGATTTACGTAATTGGAAGTAACCAATTAGGTTTACGACGAAACCTAGAAATCGATCACTGATCCAATTGGAGTACCTCTACGGGATAGACCTCAACAGAAAACTGTTGAGTAACGGCAGCAAGTGATTGAGTTCAGTAGTTCCTCATAGAAGATTATTGACTCTAGAGATATGGTAATATGGAGAAGACAAAATTGTTTGAAGCGCGCACAGAACCGGAAGCGCCCCTTGTTTCAAAGAGAGGAGGACGGGTTATTCACATTTCATTTGATGGTCAGAGGCGAATTGAAAGCTAAGCAGTGGTAATTAGAAAGACCCCCCGGGGAAAAAGAGAGATGTCTCCTACGTTACCCGTAATATGTGCAAGTATCGACGTAATTTCATAGAGTCATCCGGTCTGAATGCTACATGAAGAACATAAGCCAGATGACGGAACGGGGAGACCTAGGATGTAGAAGATCATAACATAAGTGATTCGGCAGATTTGGATTCCTATATATCCACTCATGTGGTACTTCATCATACGATTCATATAAGATCCATCTGTCTAGATATCATCATATACATCTAGAAAGCCGTATGCTTTGGAAGAAGCTTGTACAGTTTGGGAAGGGGTTTTGATTGATAAAAAAGAAGAATCTACTTCAACCGATATGCCCTTAGGCACGGCCATACATAACATAGAAATCACACTTGGAAAGGGTGGACAATTAGCTAGAGCAGCAGGCGCTGTAGCGAAACTGATTGCAAAAGAGGGTAAATCGGCCACATTAAGATTACCATCTGGGGAGGTCCGTTTGATATCCAAAAACTGCTTAGCAACAGTCGGACAAGTGGGTAATGTTGGGGTGAACCAAAAGAGTTTGGGTAGAGCCGGATCTAAGTGTTGGCTAGGTAAGCGTCCTGTAGTAAGAGGAGTAGTTATGAACCCTGTAGACCATCCCCATGGGGGCGGTGAAGGGAGAGCCCCAATTGGTAGAAAAAAACCCACAACCCCTTGGGGTTATCCTGCGCTTGGAAGAAGAAGTAGGAAAAGGAACAAATATAGTGATAGTTTTCTTCTTCGTCGCCGTAAATAGGAACATTGAAAATCGAATTTTTGGAATTGGAAATAATATGATGGGCGAACGACGGGAATTGAACCCGCGCATGGTGGATTCACAATCCACTGCCTTGATCCACTTGGCTACATCCGCCCCTTCCCTTATCTAGCTAAAGGATTTTCTCTTTTTTCCATTCATCATTATACTTCAGATTCAGATCGAGATATTGGACATAGAATGCCCATTTCAAAAATGTAAAAAAAGGAGTAATCAGCCGTGACACGTTCACTCAAAAAAAATCCTTTTGTAGCTAATCATTTATCGGGAAGAATTGAAAAACTCAACAGGAGGGAGGAGAAAGAAATCATAGTGACTTGGTCTCGGGCATCTACCATTATACCCACAATGATTGGCCATACAATCGCTATTCATAATGGAAAGGAACATTTACCTATTTATATCACAGATCGTATGGTCGGTCACAAATTGGGAGAATTTGCACCTACTCTCACTTTCGTGAGACACGCAAGAAACGATAAGAAATCTCGTCGTTAGTCGTTCTACTAAGTATTCATGCGAAAAGCCTTATCTTATATCTTAAGAGTCTTTATCTTATAGTCAGAGTAGAGGTATATTTATTTTCTTTTTCATAAGACTTAGACTTTTCTGACTTATCTTATACTATACTTCACCTAGGCACTTATCATTCATTGGCGGGGGAGAACTTTTATGATAAAGAACGAAAATTCGGATAGAGAAGCAAAAG